TTTGATCATTTACCGATCTGGGTCTGATAGATCCTATTTTTTTCTTTGATGGAAGGTAAAGGTCAATTTTATTATAGAGCCGTATGCAATGCATAAAAGATGCCCGTACGGTTGTGGTTGTTCAATTCTATCTTTTTTTATTCTTTATTTTTCTTTTCTATTCATCATGCAAAATAGAGGAACCCCTCTTTTGTTATACCATCAGGGTAATGATTCATCAACCTGCTAGTTCTTTTTATGAGGCACAAACGGGAGAGTTTATCCTGGAAGCGGAAGAGCTGCTAAAACTGCGTGAAACCCTCACAAGGGTTTATGTACAAAGAACGGACAAACCCTTATGGGTTGTCTCGGAAGACATGGAAAGAGATGTTTTTATGTCAGCAACAGAAGCCCAAGCTTATGGAATTGTTGATGTTGTAGCGGTGGTTGAGTGAAAAGCCCGGATTTTTTTCGCGCAAATTCTCGATTTCCTATTTTATATTTTTGCTGAATTTACTAGAAAATTAAATAGAAGTAATTAAAAATCATCAGGTTAGGATCGATCTAAACCAGCCCATTATTTATATGATATGATTCAACATGCCAACTATTAAACAACTTATTAGAAATACAAGACAGCCAATCAGAAATGTCACAAAATCCCCCGCGCTTCGGGGATGCCCTCAGCGTCGAGGAACATGTACTAGGGTGTATGTGCGACTCGTTCAGATCATGAGCTGGGATAAAAGAAAGAAAACCTTTTCTAGTATCAATGATCAGTACCGGGGAATAGGATAGAATAGAAAAAGAAGTCCGTTCAATTCAGTATAAAAAAAAATCTATCCATTCTATTGTGTATGAAATTTATGGTTTCCATTGGTGCAAATCCAATCACCTCAATTTAAGATGAGAAGCAATTCTCCATTGGTAGCAAATGGTTATCCATTAAGCGGAGAAAATCCTACTTAAAAATAAAAACATAAAACTTAGGCCCCTCTTGCAAGAACGGACTAACAGGGTTAGCTACCCAGCCAACTTTCATAATTAAATACCGTTACTGTGTAAGTAGATCTAATCGTGAAAGACCTATTACTGGATAATTCATGGGTAGAGCCAAAGAATGTGAACTATACAAGTTACCAATAACATTGATTAAATGAAGTAAAGGCTCCGGTGTATAGAGAAAACCTCACCGTTTAAGAAGTAACCATATAAACGAAGGAAGCCACTATTTCTTTATCCATTTATATTTTTTATTTATTATATTTTGATACCTAGTAAAATGAAATTTCTTATTTCGAAGTGAAATGTCTAGAAAAAAGAAAAATAGCGGTCGGGAAGGTTATAGTAGCCAAAGTCATTGGAATTTTTAGTTTATACATTGGAAAAAAGCTTTGTTATTAATAGACTAGGAAAGGGAAAAAGAATAACTGAAAGAAAGTAAATCTATTAGTTATTCGTCAAAGTTTCATTTATTCAATGACCAGAATTAGACGGGGAAATATAGCTCGGAGACGTAGAACAAAAATTCGTTTATTTGCATCAAGCTTTCGAGGAGCTCATTCAAGACTTACTCGAACAATTACTCAACAGAAAATAAGAGCTTTGGTTTCGTCGCATCGGGATAGGGATAAGCAAAAGATAAATTTTCGCCGTTTGTGGATCACTCGAATAAACGCAGTAATTCGTGAAATAGGGGTATCCTATAGTTATAGTAGATTAATACACGACCTATATAAGAAACAGGTGCTTCTTAATCGTAAAATACTTGCACAAATAGCTATATCAAATAAAAATTGTCTTTATATGATTTCCAATGAGATCATAAAAGAAGTAGATTGGAAAGAATCCACCGGAATAATTTAAACGGAGTTCCCCGGAGAATGAACTCCGGGAGGGTAAAGTCAAAATAAATATGATAAAAAAATAGTAAAAGTAAAACTGAACGAACACACTCAAAAAAAATCTTTATTCTTGCCCGATTCTTTTTTTTCTTACGACACGATAATTCAATCCATATTTTTCATATTTTTCGAACAAAACATCAATCTGCGTTTGAGTTCGGATTTTACTTTTTTTTAGTCAAGTGAAGAAAGAGTAAGCCTATTTATTTCTGGCTCGAAGACCCGCAGTTCTGGTGGTCGACTCGGTTCTTTCAAACTGTTTCTCATTATTAAGAAAAGGTAACAAAGATAAAATACGAGCTTGTTTTATAGCAATAGTAATTAATCGTTGTTGTTTCAAGGTCAATCTATTCACCCGTCTAGATAATATTTTTCCTTGTTCGCTAATAAATCGACTAATTAAACTCATGTTTCTATAATCAATTCGATCCCCCGATTGAATCGGGGGCAAACGCCTACGAAAAGATCGCTTGGATTTAAGAAAAGGCCGCTTGGATTTATCCATGGTTTGTTTAGTTTATTCCTTATCCCGAAAATCCTATTTCGGTCGGATCTAAAATGAATTAGAATAAATAGGATTTGGTTTGTTTATATTTAATTATGTTATATATAGAATATTTAACTATGTTCTATATAGAAATGTCATTTTTACCCTTCCTTGGAAGGGTTACATACAAGTGCTCGATTCGATCTATTTCTTTATCTCCCCATGAATCATATGTTTGTAACAAAATGGACAGAATTTTCTCAATTCCAATCGATTAGGCGTGTTGTGACGATTCTTTTCAGTAATATATCTGGAAATACCCGTTGCTACCTTATTAAGACCGTTTCGAACACAACCGGTACATTCCAAAATAACCGTTATTCGGACATCTTTTCCCTTGGCCATGAACCCCCTTTGGATTTTTCATTTACTCAACTCTTCTATTTTCGATCCGAAACGAAGAAGAAGGAAGGAAGGATAAATAGAAGTTATTAACTTGAAATCCAATTATGAAAACTTTCGCTGCAATCAATATACTAAAAAAATTTCTAAACTTTATTTCAAATTCAAATCACAGTATTTCATTTACATTTAAGTACCTTGTATAAGAGTCTTGTCCTAGATCTAGGCCCCACCTTGTTTATTCTACCTCCATCCCTAGTTAATTTTTGAATTGAATAATTTATTTAATTCAAACTTGAACCCAAGTCTCGAAGCTGTTGAATACACCTTTTCTTTTTTTCTCTTTCCTCCCTCTTATTCTAAAAGGAAAAAAGGGAAAAAAGAGAAAAAGGGGGCAAAGGATTAGTCACAAATATTTAATTGTATCTCGAATCTTCGTTATTTGGTACCGTATCAATAACTAGAATCAAAAAAAGGGGAATGTCAATGCATCTGGGAAAAAACGATTAATCTCTATCAATAGACCTGCTAAAGACCCGAACCATAGAGTACTTAATACCGGTGCCACGGAAAGATATGTTTTTAGATCTCGCATTGAAAAATCTCCTTCCTTCTTTTATTGTAATCTAAAATGGTAATACATAAATGATCAGATGCATATGCAGTTAAGAACCTTGTACACGGAATCCCTAATTAAAATTAAAATGTACAACTATCCAGTAAATAAAATTTTTTCTTAAAACATAAAAAAACGTTCCTCTCTTCCCGAGCATTCCCGAAAACTACTCATTTATTTTTACGACAGGTTCCGTTCCGTATTTCATACGTATATAAGACTTTTCTTTTACTATTATTATATGTTAAATGGGACCAAAAAGACGAAATGCCCATATAAATTGTATATATCAATGGAGGAAATAACGATGTGGAAAACAAAACAGGAATTCTATACAATGACACTGTAGACCAATTGGAGGGATGTAGCGCAGCTTGGTAGCGCGTTTGTTTTGGGTACAAAATGTCACAGGTTCAAATCCTGTCATCCCTACCTATTACTTCTTCGTTGAGCAGTAACGAGGGATTAATTAAGATCGATTCCAATATCCAATAATATATATATATAATATATTATATAATCGTTCATTATCATTAAACTGGGGTTAAAAAAGTGTCTTTACAGTCTTCTCTTTTCTGATAAGAAAGCGCTCTTAGTTCAGTTCGGTAGAACGCGGGTCTCCAAAACCCGATGTCGTAGGTTCAAATCCTACAGAGCGTGATTTCATCCTTATTTTTCTTAGATCCAATTAGACTGAAAGAGCTTCACTAACTTGAACCGCAATCTGAATTTGACCTCCTTTGTATTAAAGAAAGTAGGAGGTCAATCAAAAAAAGCGATAGTAATTAATCAAAGGTCCGATTGATCACCACGCCTATATTGTAAATATGCAGTTACGAATAATCCAGCCAAAGTAACAGGAATTAGACCTAACACGATTCCAAATAGAAAAACTTCAATCATTGCAATTTATTTGAAAGGAGAAAAAGGAGGTAATATCTATACCTAAATATTAATCTGAATTACCATGAATCTCAATGACCAAGAATTTGCAATTTATACAGAATCCTATCGAAAGATTTATTTTTATGAATTGTGCATTTCAAATACTAATTTCAGATAAGTCGTATCTTGCTCAGACCAATAAATAGAGCTGAGGTTACCGTTAAAGCCGCTAGTAGAAAACCAAAATAACTAGTTATAGTAGGCATGAAGGAGCTAAATGAAATATGTTCTTTTTGTACATATATGTTTCTAAAAAAGCACTTACCTAAGTTTCCTTTTTCAAAAAATAGGGGATATTCAATTGATTAATCTATCATTATACACGGTACTAACAAAGATAAAGTGACAGGCGTATAAAAACAAATTGATTCATCATTTACCACATCTACCCATCCCGCGATTCCAATCAACCGATTCATTGAGCAACTCTTGGGGGAAAACTTATATAAACTAATAAAATTGGGCCGTGTAACTTCACTCAAAAATTAAACCTTTTTAATTTTTAAAATGATTACATTCTGGAAGAATAAAAGAAAACTTTTTTATTGTCTCGAATCCTATTTATATTTTAGAGCCAACGTAAACCTTATAAAAAAAATTACTTTCATTTTAACTCATTAGATTCCGGAATAGGTTCATTCACTTAATATCTTGAATGAATGAGAAG